CAGTACCTTGTTAGGTCCCTTGGGGAAGAATTTGAATTCCTTATGCGAACCTTTCAGTGGGTTGTGTCAGAAATTCAGTACTTGCTGTTAATAAACTTGAGGAGAAACACGGGTCGGTTCGTGAATATTTTCTTATTTGTTACCTGTGCCTACTATTTAGGCAGAATACCTTTATTCATTTTTCCACATCCACTGACAAGCGTCCAAGCCCCACAACTGCAACCAAATTGGTTAGCCAGACAAGGCCGAGAAGCTGACACTTACTGGGAGGACGAGGACGAGGAAGAGGAAAAGGAAAAGGAAGAGGAAAAGAAAGAGGAAAAGAAAGAGGAGATTGCACGAAAAAAAGTGCTATTCAAAGAAGAAATTCCTCCCACGCGTTTGGGAGCGGATCTGGATGAAGAAAAAGATCAAAAAGCACCCATAGTGGTGGAAGGCATTTTAGCGGCCGATTTTTTTCAGTTTCAATGGACTCGTCCAGTACGATACATAAGCAATCAACACTTTTTTGGGGCTGTAAGAAAGGAAGCTTCACAATATTTTTTTGATACATGCCGAAGTGATGGAAAAAAAAGAATATCTTTTACAGATCCTCCAAGTTTTTCTAGTTTTAAGGAACTGACGAAAGGGATGATATCTTCGTCCACAGTAGAAAGACTCTCCTTTGATAAACTAGACAAAGATTGGCTTTATAAGAACAAACAAAGACAAAACAACTTAAATAACGAGTTTATAAAGAGAATTGAGGCTCTAGACACGGGATTTCTTTTTCTAGATATACTCGACAAAAGGACTCGGGTTTGTATTGAGAAAATGAACGAAACCTGCCTCTGCCTACCAAAAAGGTATGATCCTTTGTTGAATGGGCCCTCTCGTGGAAGAATCAAAAAGTTTAGAAAAGTAATCGAGGATCCCGAAGAAAAGGAGAAAAGCGAAGAAAAGGAGAAAAGCGAAGAACAGGAGAAAAGCGAAGAAAAGGAGAAAAGCGAAGAAAAGGAGAAAAGCGAAGAACAGGAGAAAAGCGAAGAAAAGGCACCGAAAAGCAAAGAACAGGAGAAAAGGGAAGAAGAGGCACGTCTACGCGAAGAAGCACGTCTACGCGAAGAAGCACGTCTACGCGAAGAAGCACGTCTAAGCGAAGAAAGGGCACTTCTTCAATTGGGTGAATTTCGTGAAAAAGTCTACAATGTAATTAAATCTCGTAAATCTAGTGGAAGAAAAAAGAATGCAATGCAATCTCGTCGAAGAAAAAAGAATGCAATGCAATCTCGTGAAAAAGTCCAGAATGCAATGCAATCTCGTGAAAAAGTCCAGAATGCAATGCAATCTCGTCGAAGAAAAAAAAATGGAACTACAAAATCTCGTGAAAGAATCGACGATGAACCTACAGAATCTCAACTTAAGCAAATCCTTGCTCTAAATCAAATTCATGAGACCCTTTTGCCAGGTTTCATTTTCGAGTCCCCAAAATTTGAAGAGAGAATGTTCGCGATACTAAAAAGTAAAACACTAAAACTAAGAGCAGAAGGAAAATTATATTATAATCCTTTGGCAAAATTTTTTTCTAAGCCTTGGGAAAAAGGGGGGGGAGGCATTGATTGGAACCAGCGAAAACTAAAAAAGCTAAAGCAACTAAGGACTTATAAAGTGGGAGAAAGTGTGGGACGAGCGCACATCAGTCAACGCGTCCCTCGCTGGTCATACGTATTACTCCGCGAGGTCGCATACGACCTGGGCGAACCCTTTGTGACCAAGCGGGGAGATAATGAGTGCTTTGATATTATATCAGCACAATACAAATATGAAATTATTTTGAATCAGGATACTCAAAATTTACTTATCAAAAATCTTTCTAAAGATAGTAATAAGATTGATCCGGAGATTGCTAAAGAGATTAATGAGAAGGTTAAGAAGGATTTGATCAAGAGTGGGGGAGACCCTTATAGTATTGACTTTGAGAAAAGCCTTGCTCATGTTCACGTTGGCAGCCTCATCACCAATATCGAGTGGAAAACCGAGAATAAGGACGTGTGGAGGACCTCCTTGAGAGCGGTGCGCGACCAATTTTGGCATCAGGATGACATCAAAGGTGTTGCGAGCGTCCTAAGGCGTAAAAACGGAGTTGTTGTAAGACAGATTGAAATGTTTCCGCATTCCCCTCTTTTTTTGGGCTTCTTAAAAAGTACACTGTCTAGTTCTTTTAGGGTAGTGAAACCCCTTGTTTTGAAAATGCAAAATTTGCTGCATAGGTTTGGAATCAAAAAAGGGGACCTTTTCACTCTTAAGGGACCTAAGAAAGAACAGACAAAAACAAAAAGGAAGACAAAAAGGAAGACAAAAAGGAAGATAGACGAAAAAAAAAGCAAAGCATTGAAAGAACGGAAAAAATTGAAAAGAATCAAAAAAGAGAAAATCGAACTAGACCCCGAAGAAGAGCTGTTCCGGATGGATGGAATAGATGCATGGAATGAGCTTTATTATGGGCTAGGAGTAAGAGGTATCGTATTAATTTTTAACTCCTATTTTAGAAGATATATTGCATTGCCTTTAGCGATAATAGCTAAAAATATTGGTCGTATCTTATTTTTGCAGCAGCCCGAGTGGGCTGAGGATAGAAAGGACTGGGAAAACGAGACTCATCTTTTATGCAACGATGACGGTTTTGCTATAGGCGTCATATCCATCAGCAACTTTCCGGAGGAGTGGTGGGAATACGGTCTTCAGGTCAAAGTTTTATGGCCTTTCGAGTTGAAACCTTGGCACACAGCGGATGATAGACAAAGGATAACCAACGATTATGCTTTTATAAGGTCTTTCTGGGGACTAGCTGACTATCCTTGGGGTGGTGCCCGACCCAACCGTTCCTTTTCCATTTTTTTGGGGCCCATTTTTAACGAACTAGGCAAAAAAAGTCAAAGATTAGCAGCAGAAAAATTGGAAGGGAGCGCCTTTCGACTTATAAGAAGCGTTTTCAACCAAAAAATAAAGCAAAATTTTGTTAGAGTTCTAGGAAACCCAAAAGAAAGCATAAAACGGCTTAAAGAAAGCATAAAACGGCTTAAAGAAAGGGTTCTAGTTCTAAAAAGCACAATTTTGAAAATAATAAAAAAAAATACAAGATTGAAAGGGATAGGAGTAGATGAATCGAGTGAAACTCAAAAAGAAAAAGATTCTATAATCAGCAATGAGATAATTCATGAATCATTTAGTCAAATTCGATCTACAGCTTCTACAAATTCAGAAGAAAAAATACAAAATCTGATTAATAGAACAAGCACAATCAAAAATCAAATAGAAAGAATTACAAAAGAAAAAAAAAAAGTAACTCCAGGACTAAATAATAGTCCTAACAACAAAAAGCAAAATAATAATGTAGAATCACCAAAAAATATTTGGAAAATTGTAAAAAGAAAAAATGTTCGATTAATAAGTAAATGGAATTATTTTCAAAAAATTTTCATTGAAAAAATATACAAAATATACCTAGATATCTTTCTATGTATCATTAAGATTCCTAGAATCAATTTAACAAAAAAATTTTTTGAGAAAGACATTTCCAATACTGAAACAAATCAAAAAAGAATTACCTTTAGTTCGACTATAAAAAATATAAATAAGCGGAAGTCACAGATTGTTCCGAAATTTGCTTCCTTGCCAAATTTATCTTCCCTGTCACAAGCATATGTATTTTACAAATTATCACAAACCCTAGTTAGTGATAAGTTAAGATCTGTTCTTCAATATCGCGGAACGTCTTTTTTTCTTAAGACTGCAATAAAGGATTCTTTTGAAAGACAGGGAATATTTCATTCCGAATTAAAGCATAAGAAACTTCGAAATTTTGGAACGAATCCATGGAAAAACTGGTTAAGAGGTCAGTCTCAATACAATTTATCTAAGGTTCATTGGGAGCGAGTAGGCGCACAAACCTGGCGAAATAAAGTCAACCGACGCCATACGCCTCAAAATAACGATTTAAATAAAGGAGATTCATATGAAAAAGACCCATTACTTCATTCCAAAAAACAAGATGATTCTGAAGTATATTCATTAGTAAGAAATCAAAAAACTAAGTTTCAGAAAAACTATAAATATGATCTTTTAGCATATAAATACATTTCTTCTGAAACTAAGAAGGACTCCTCTATTTCTAAATTGCCATTACAAGTAAATAAGAGCCAAGAGATCGACTTATTTGATATACCAGAGGAGATTGTTTTCAAGACTTATTTCAAGGATTGTATACTAGACAAGAAGTTTCTAGACAAGCTTTATCGAGACAATACTTATCTACACAATTATCTAGACAATACTTATGTAGACAAGGATTATCACAAGGATTATCTAGACAAGAGTTTTCTAGACAAGGTTTATTTCAAGGATTCTCTAGACCAGCTTTATCTAGAAAAGGATTATTACAAGGATTATCTAGACGAGGTTTATCTAGACAAGAATTCTCTAGACAATTATCTAGACAAGGTTTATATGTCTCTGAAAAAAATGCGAAAGAAAAAACCTGAAAGAAAATATATGGACTTTGATTGGAAGTTTTTCGAAAAATATCTAGTCAATTTGGAGGCTGGGAAAAAGATCGACCCTAACCATAATACAAATACTAAGATTGAGACTCAGAATTCTCAAATAATTGAGAATGAAAATTCTCAAATAATTGAGAATGAGAATTCTGAAATAATTGAGAATGAGAATTCTGAAATAATTGAGAATGAGAATTCTGAAATAATTGAGAATGAGAATAGAGGTCTTATTTATGATATCGTTCCAAAAATGCTCTTGGATCCAGAAATCGAAAAGGATCCAGAACTCAAAGAAGATCCAGAACTCAAAGAAAATCCAGAAATCAAAGAAGACAAAAAAAGCTTTTTTAATTGGATGGGAATGAATGAAGAAATCTTAAAGGCACCCAGAGCGAATTCGAATGAGGAAGATTCGAATCAGGAAGATTGGTTCTTCCCAGAATTTCTGCTACGTAAGAGGACATA